TACTTCCTTATCTTATTCTATTCCTTTTTTTAGATGAATATAAAGAGAAATAGAATCGAAAACCCCAAACTCGCATTTATTCTCCACTCTCCACCATTCTATTGTCTGAAAAAAGATATCATATGTATCGATATCGAAATTTTTTGATTTCATATATCAAGCCATAATGGGATAGATATATGAAATATGGAAATTATTGAAAAAAATGAATCTTGACTTGTATTATGGAAATAAACCCTTCTCTGCGAACGAGCAGAATAGCATTAGTCCTCTGAGATATCCTAGGAACAAGACTACGGAATCGGCAATATCGACAGATTCGGGTGGAGTCTAAATAACTATGAAATAAAAAAGATCCACTTTTACAAGTTTCTCTTGATCGAATTTGAATATCAGAATAGTGGATAAAGTCATGAATCAATAGGTTAGGTCTACTTATTTTTTTTTCATTTTTCTATTTTCGATTAGAATAGATTGTGAGGGCAAATAGAAAATAGGCAGGAATATTTGGTAATTCAAAAGACGACTTATTATTCTAAGTCATTCTAATCTAATAGACAAATGTTAAGAATAACAAAATGCTATAAATATCTCTATTTTTACGTTCGAATATATTATTCGAATAGAGTCTAAAAAATACTGGTGTTTTTTGATGAAAGAAAAAAGCCCCTTATCGGATTTGAACCGATGACTTACGCCTTACCATGGCGTTACTCTACCACTGAGTTAAAAGGGGCTCCTTTGGCTCAATTCATGAATCATAATATGCATACAAGATATATCTATTCTATAGAGATATCTTGTATAATTTATATATATAGATTATATATTCCATTTCATTAATATTACATACTAAATAAAGATTCCAGATTCCATGTCATATATCTAAAAAATCTATTATTATGTAATAAATATATATGCATTAGACTCAGCAATAGACTCAGAATGGATATGGTTGATTCCAGAACGAAAAATTGGATTTATTTAGATTTATCTTGATTTTTTTCTTTTTTTGTGAATTAATGAAGAATAAATATAGATATAGACACTCTATTTGAATTAAAAAAAACTCTATTCTCTATAGTATCGAATCAAGAATTTCCTATTTCTAGATGTCGATTAGAATGAATTTTTTAGGAAAAAAACCATGAATCAAAAAATTTTATGAAATTATATGAAAGAGGGAAAGACCTTTCGAGTCTAATCAGACTCTTCCGTTATATTGACAATATAAAAAAACTTATCATATGATAATCATCGTATCGTATAATATGATGGCGGTTGGGCAAGTATGCCCCCATCGTCTAGTGGTTCAGGACATCTCTCTTTCAAGGAGGCGGCGGGGATTCGACTTCCCTTGGGGGTAGGGTACTACGAAAAGAAGTTGATCTAGGCTTCTAACTAAGCCTAGAATGGCTTCTTCTTGGGTCGATGCCCGAGCGGTTAATGGGGACGGACTGTAAATTCGTTGGCAATATGTCTACGCTGGTTCAAATCCAGCTCGGCCCAAGAATTCCCTGATCCGCCACGAAATGATATAGACTTTTTCTTTGTTCTTCAAAAATGACGGATATTAACGAATAAAAAAATTTCGGATATATCCTTACCGCTTGAATTGCTATGTTCCATTTTTTTGTTAGCAAAAATTCCTATTTTGCTAAGAACTCTAATCTCAATTTACGATTTTCAAAATAGTCTTATATCTTATATATAATAATAACAAAACCGAATAAAGAAAAAACTTTATTTTTAACGATAAAGATGGATTTTCATTCCATTTGGACAGTACTGAACTAATAATATGTTATGTGTCGCTCTCGATAAAGTATCGATATATCAGTATATCCCTCGTGCCTCGGGGATCCTTATAAAACCGAGATTCGAATCAAAATTGAAATCGTTTAGTTTCAATGCAAGTATAAATAGACTCGATAGCTTGATTTCATGGGGATTGTAGTTCAATTGGTTAGAGCACCGCCCTGTCAAGGCGGAAGCTGCGGGTTCGAGCCCCGTCAGTCCCGACGGAATAAAATCAATCAAATAAAAGCCAATAACATGACAAAAAGGATCCAAACTCTTTTTAGAGAGAATGAATTTTTTTTTAAGAGAAGTGCTGTCGAAGACAGACTATATATAGTGAACGTTACTAGAATATTCAATCTTTTTTATATCTTAGTAGTAGTATAATACTACTAGGACTTTTTTAGGATACTTGTTTGATTTGTTTTCCACGCAAATTAGATCATTAAAAAAAGTAGTTAACTTCTTCTTCTTTTTTATTTAGCTTCTATTGTTTGTTTGAGTTGGTTTGTAACCAACGGAAATGAAACGTAAAGAGTATTCAAATACTACTTCATCAGATTCATCAGATGAATCTACAAGGAATGGGGTCTAATTTATAGAAAAACAAGAAGGAGAAATAAAATAATAAATAAGAAAAAAAGAATCCAAAAGAGAAAGGAAGTCGATTGAATTGAATCATGTGAATTGGATCATGAATCCGATTTTGAATTTGGTATGGCTAAAAAAAAGATCTTCCTGTGGTATACTATTCCATTTTAAACGATGAATTGATTTGATAGCTCAGATATTTTATTCATGATATTGATCTGATTCAATATCATCGAGGTTGAATTCAGCCCATTGAATTTTCGGGGTGAAAATTTGCTCATCTCTATGGGATTAAATCCCGAATTATTGCCTAATAAAAATGAAAAATAAAAAACACTGAGATTATGGAAGTCAATATTCTCGCATTTATTGCTACTGCACTCTTCATTCTAGTTCCTACTGCCTTTTTACTTATAATATATGTAAAAACCGTGAGTCAAAGTGATTAAGTTGAATGAAACTTGATTGTTTTTTTGAGGCACCCATTTTTGAAATCGAAGAAATCAAAATTAATTGGAATTTTGCGTCGTAAGTGGAATGCGAATTAGCGGGATACTATTATATGAGATCCGATAGTATGGTAGAAAGCATCTTTCTACCATACTAGCTAGCATACTCCCAATTATGCTTATTGTAATGGAAGAAGTTGTATATTATATACTTTATATCTTTATATTTTATGTATACATAACATATATATACATCAAAAAAGAAAAAGAAGGTCTTTTTAAAATAAATAAAATCAAAAAGTGTGTCTATAAAACAATCCATACAGCTTGATTCTTCACGTCAATCAATTAGTAGTGCCTTTAGAGTCCACTTCGCCCCCATACTACGAGGGACAGAGAAAAAGTAAAGACGACCATTAAAGCAGCCCAAGCAAGACTTACTATATCCATGTAAATTATGTCTCCTGTCTCTATGAAGGATATTCCACTAGTGTTCACTAATAATAGTGGGATCAATGGCGCATAGTCAAAAAAAAGGGGATTATGACCTAACGCCGTTGATGAAAGGCTCCAATAAATCCGCTTCCAACAAGTGATACTCTTTTTCTAGTGGAATCGTAAGGGGGTAAGCATAAAAAAATACGCAGTCACACGTTTGGAAATATCAGGGGGAATCCGCTGAATCTTAAGATAAGATGTAGAAAAGCTATTCTTTCTTTTCTTGTCTTTTATTTTATCTATTTTAGTTAGGTTAGGTATTAGGTAAAAAATTCGGGAAAAGCCCTCAAAATGAATTTCGATTCAGGAGTAGATAACGATCTACTCCATCCCTCTGTTTCCCGTTTCATCTAATCATTACTGTCTAATATTTATCTCCGGGATCAACCTGAGGATTACTTATTCATTCTTGATTTTGGTTTATTGAAAAGAAATTCATTCTTTTTGCATTTTTTCTAGGTGTAGTGCATCTTATCTATCAAAAAAAGTCAATTTTCCATCAGGCTATCGAATTGAATTCAAGAACCAGTAATGAAACACCCCATTACGTAGTGGAATGGAATCAGGAAATCCTTATATGAAATATTTTTCATTCCACTACTCGAATCTTTCGGGGAATCTTACCCAGAATCCTAAAGGCAAGCATTTCTAGCACTTTCTGTTTAGAAAATGGAACTTCCAGATGTTTAAAATCAAGCAAGTATCCAAAGGCCTTTTCCTACGTTTGCTTCTGCTGGAGAAAAACTAATCGAGTTATATCAGCCAAATAAAATACAAGATTTTCTCCTTTTTGTTGATCAGGCGACACCCGGATTTGAACTGGGGAAAAAGGATTTGCAGTCCCCCGCCTTACCGCTCGGCCATGTCGCCAAACCAAAATAATACCTTACGAAATAGATGAGAATAATCTCTCTTTCTTTGGATGGGATGTGGGATTACTTAATTGCTTTCTTTTTTATTTCACTTGGATCTTTCATTTTGAATCCCATTTTCTTTAATCCCTTGCCCCGAAATAAACCCATCGTTTTTTGTATTGGGTCCATTCCTTTGGTTCTATGTTTATATGGATAGTATCTCAAAACATAAATATCCAAAAATTTTTCCTTTTGATAAAAACTTAATGTGATTTTTCCGTCACCAAAGTCATAATTCGAGGCAAATTGGAACCATTAACTATGAAATGGAACTTGAAATTGATGAATGATTCTTGTATTTGAATTGAAAATTTGAGATTCCTAATCCCTATTTTTGAATCCCTATAATATTATATATCTAATAATATATATATTGATAGTTAACTAAACTAACCCGTATTAATTATTTTCAATAAACCAATTTCCATTCTGTTTGCAACTAAAAGTCGATGGAAACCCCATAGCAGAAATGCTTATACAAATAGCTAATCGCCCATCTTCCCCCTATATGATCCCGATAGCAAATTCTCAGTAAATTGCCGTGCTTCCATTTTTCCTTGAATAGGAAATTGACTAGAAAATAACAATTTAGCTAGAGTGCGGTATGTGCGGTCTCGAATCCACCTGCAATAAAAATGAAGGAGGAAACATATCTATAGAAACGTATAAATAGATAGCTATCTACGCACATTTAATAAATACAAGCCCTATTCATTACTATGTCACGCACTTTGTTTGATCCTATTTC